TATTTCCTTTTTACCTGAAACCTTGGCACCGATCTAAGTTAAAACCCTTGAAAACACAGAAAGCGCAAAAAAATGATTTTAGTTTTTTAACAATTTCTGGACTGGAAACTGACCGTCCTTTTGGTCCCCCTCGAAAACAAAAAGGGTCTTCATTTTTTGAACCTATTTTTAAAGAACTGAAAAAAAAAGTGAAAAAATTAAAAAATAAGTCTTTTATAGTTTTTAATGTTTTTAAAGAACGAGCAAAATTTCTTCGAAAGGTGTCAAAAGAAATAAAAAAATGGAGCATCAAAAACTACGAATTGGGTGAAACTAAAACCGACGATTCTATAATGAATAATCAGATGATTCGTGAATCACCTATTCAAATTCGATCTACAGAATGGACAAATTTTTCACTGACAGAAAAAAAAATGAAAGATCTGACTGAGAGAACAAGTACAATCAACAATAAACTAGAAAGAATTCTAAATGAGAAGAAAAATGGATTTCTAACTCAAGAAAAAAATATTAATTATAATAAAAAAAGTTCTCATAATAAAATATTAAAATCATTAAAAATATTTTGTCAAATATTAAAAAGAAGAAATACTCGATTAATCCGTAAATTTTTTTTTTTTATCAAATTTTTCATGGAAAAAATATACATAGATTTTTTTCTATGTATCATTAATATTGCAAGAACCAATGCACAACTTTTTATTGAATCAAGAAAAAAAATGATCGAGAAATCCATTTCCAATAAGAAAGAAAATGAAAAAAGAATTAAGAAAAGAAATACAAAAAAATTGCACTTTATTTTAACTAAAAAAAATTCCCTTGATAATATTCAAAATAATAATTCAACAACTTTTTGTAACTCATCCTCCTTCTCGCAAGCATATGTATTTTATAAAATATCGCAAACTCGAGTTATTAACTTCTATAAATTCAAGTCTATCCTTCAATATCATGGAACATCTCTTTTTATTAAAAATGAAATAAAGGATTTTTTTCGGAAAGAGGGAATATTTCATTCTGGATTGAGACATAAAGACTTTTGGTATTCTGAAAGGAATCAATGGAAAAACTGGTTAAGGGGGCATTATCAATATGATTTATCTCAGATTAGCTGGCTTAAATTAGTACCAGAAAAATGGCGAAATAAAGTCAATCGACACTGTATGACTCAAAAAAACGATTTTAAAAAATGGGACTCATATGAAAAAGAAAGATTAATTCATGATGAAAAACAAAATGATTTCGAACCTGATTCATTACTGAATCAAGAATATCAAAAATCATCTAATTTTAAAAAACATCATAGACATGATTTTTTCTCATATAAATCTATTAATTATGAAGAGAAGAAAGACTCATATATTTATAGATCACCATTACAAATAAATAGTAAAGAAGAGATTTTTGATAATTACAAGATAGATAAACGCAAATTTTTTTATATGCCAGACGGACTACCTATTTATAATTATCTAGGAGAAAATTATATTATGGCTGAGGAGAAATTTCCAGATAGAAAATTTTGTAGGTGGAAAATGATTGATTTTTGCCTTAGAAATAATAAGGTCGAGATTCATTACTGGGCCAATAGCGGCACCAAGAATAAGAATAAAAAAATGAAGAGGGGTCCTTTTTATTTACCAATTTATCAAAATCCAAAAATCAACCGATTCAAAAAAAAAAGATCCTTCTTTGATTGGATGGAAATGAATGAGGAAATAGTAGGTCGTCTTATATCGAATCCAGAACTAGAACTTTGGTTCTTCCCAGAATTTGTGCCACTATATAATGCATATAAGATTAAACCGGGGATCATACCAATAAAATTACTTCTTTTCAACTTTCATTTGAATGGAAATGAAAACATTAAGAAAAACATTACTGAAAGTAACCCTTTAATAGAATCAAATGAAAAAAAAAGAATTCTTAGATTCGAGAATGGAAATCAAGAAGAAAAAGATCCTCTAGACCAAGGGGAAGGGGCTCCTCTATCAGATGAAAATGGAGGTAGATCAGGCATAAAAAAACAACGTAGAAAAAAAAAGTCCGACATGAGCCCCGAAGCTATAGAGCTTTATTCCTTCCTAGAAAGGTATTTGCATTTTCAATTGAGCTGGGAAAGGGTTGTAAATCAAAAAATGATCAATAATATTAGATCCTATTGTCTCCTGCTTAGATTGAGAAATCCAAACGACGTTGCTATATCCTATCTTAAACGGGGAGAACTTACTGTGGATATTTGGACTCTAAAAAGGCGCACTCTTAGAGAATTAAGTACAAGCGGAGCATTGATTATCGAACCGGCTTATCCTTATCCGTCTATAAAAAACGATGGACAATTGATTCTATATCAAACCATAGGTATTTTTTTGGTTCATAAGAATAAATACCTTCATAAGAATAAATACCAAAGGAATCAAAAATTTCGAGAATGGTTTGATAAGAATCAATTTGATGAATCCATTTTAAGACATCAAAAAATGACTCAAAATAGAGACAAAAATCATTATGATTTCTTTGTTCCTGAAACTATTTTATCCCCTAAAGGCCGTAGAGAATTGCGAATTCTATATTTTTTAAATTCAAGGGATAGAAATGATATACATAGAAATCCGGTATTTTGCAATCGGGTAAAAAACTGTGGTCAAGTTTTAAATAGAGGCAAATATCTCGGTATCGATAAAAATAAACTAATTAAAATGAAGTTCTTTCTTTGGCCCAATTATCGACTAGAAGATTTAGCTTGTATGAATCGCTATTGGTTTAATACTAATAATGGCAGTCGTTTCAGTATGGTCAGGATACATATGTATCCACGGTTGAAAATTTGTTAGTTACAAGTCCATTTACATTAATTTTGCCATATATACATATATTATTAGGTAATAGAATATGTCGGCTATATGAAAACAAATAGATAGACGCGAGGATTGTCTTACATTCCATCCTGAAAGAGGATACTAATTTAATGACATACATATTATCAATTAGATCTATAAATGAATGAACAAAATCTTCTTATTTTGTTCATTCATTTCTTTTTTTTTTTAAGTAGGAAGTTTATAATGAACTTAAGGTCATTCTGTATATCAAAATGACTAATATTATTATTACTGATTAATCAAATTCACATCAAAAAATTATAAAAGGGGATAAGATTTTGTTTTATGGTAAAAAATTCATTCATCTCAGTGATTTTTCAAGAAAAAAAAGAAGAAAAGCGGGGGTCTGTTGACTTTCAAATAGTAAGTTTCACCAATAAGATACGAAGACTTACTTCCCATTTGGAATTGCACAGAAAAGACTATTCATCTCAGAGAGGTCTACGAAAAATTCTGGGAAAACGTCAACGGCTGCTGTCTTACTTATCAAAGAAAAATCGAGTACGCTATAAAGAATTAATTAGTGAGTTGGATATTCGGGAGTTAAAAAATCGTTAATTTAAAAATTTTTACTTAGTTTTTTCATTTATTGGATCTTGATAATTTTGATAAACTTCTTTTCGTTTTCAGCAATTCATGTAAGAATGAATCGAGGAAAAACTTATGAATAGACCAGCTACAGAAAGAGACCTTATGATAGTCAATATGGGACCTCACCACCCATCAATGCACGGTGTTCTTCGTCTCATCGTTACCCTAGACGGTGAAAATGTTGTTGACTGCGAACCAATATTAGGTTATTTACACAGAGGAATGGAAAAAATTGCGGAAAACCGAACAATTATACAATTTTTACCTTATGTAACACGTTGGGATTATTTAGCTACTATGTTCACAGAAGCAATAACCGTAAATGGACCAGAACAATTGGGAAATATTCAAGTGCCTAAAAGAGCGAGCTATATCAGAGTCATTATGTTGGAGTTAAGTCGTCTAGCTTCTCATCTGTTATGGCTTGGACCTTTTATGGCGGATATTGGCGCACAGACCCCTTTTTTCTATATTTTCAGAGAAAGAGAATTAGTATATGATCTATTCGAAGCTGCGACTGGGATGAGAATGATGCATAATTATTTTCGTATCGGAGGAATAGCAGCCGATCTGCCTTATGGCTGGATAGATAAATGTTTGGATTTCTGCGATTATTTTTTAACAGGAGTTGTTGAATATCAAAAGCTTATTACGCGAAATCCCATTTTTTTAGAACGAGTTGAAGGAGTAGGCATTATTAGTGGAGAAGAAGCAATAAATTGGGGTTTATCCGGACCGATGCTACGAGCATCTGGAATACAATGGGATCTTCGTAAAGTTGATCATTATGAGTGTTACGACGAATTTCATTGGGAAATCCAGTGGCAAAAAGAAGGAGACTCATTAGCTCGTTATTTAGTCCGAATCAGTGAAATGACGGAATCCATAAAAATAATTCAACAGGCCCTGGAAGGAATTCCAGGGGGTCCCTATGAGAATTTAGAAATCCGATGCTTTGATAGAGAAAGGGATCCAGAATGGAATGATTTTGAATATCGATTCATTAGTAAAAAACCTTCTCCCACATTTGAATTGCCGAAGCAAGAACTTTATGCGAGAGTTGAAGCCCCAAAGGGAGAATTGGGAATTTTTCTAATAGGGGACAAAAGTTGTTTTCCTTGGAGATGGAAAATTCGCCCGCCGGGTTTTATCAATTTGCAAATTCTTCCTCAGTTAGTTAAAGGAATGAAATTGGCTGATATTATGACGATACTAGGTAGCATAGATATCATTATGGGAGAAGTTGATCGTTGAAATGATAGTTTATACAACAGAAATAGAAGTACAAGATATTAATTCTTTTTCCAGATTGGAATTTTTCAAAGAGGTCTATGGAATCATATGGATCTTTGCCCCTATTTTGACTCTTGTATTGGGGATCACAGTAGGCGTACTGGTAATTGTATGGTTAGAAAGAGAGATATCCGCAGGAATACAACAACGTATTGGGCCTGAATACGCCGGTCCTTTGGGAATTCTTCAAGCTCTAGCAGATGGGACAAAACTGCTTTTCAAAGAGAATCTTTTTCCAGCTAGAGGAAATACCCGTTTATTCAGTATTGGACCATCTATAGCAGTCATATCAATTTTACTAAGTTTTTTAGTAATTCCTTTTAGCTATCATCTCGTTTTAGCTGATCTCAATATCGGTATTTTTTTATGGATTGCCATTTCAAGTATTGCCCCTGTTGGCCTTCTTATGTCAGGATACGGATCAAATAATAAATATTCCTTTTTAGGTGGTTTACGAGCTGCTGCTCAATCGATTAGTTATGAAATACCATTAACTTTATGTGTTTTATCAATATCTCTACGTGCGATTCGTTGAAATACAAACTTTTCTTTCTTTTCCCTATTCATTCTTTTCTTTCGCTTTAGAAAACAAAACAAGTTGAACGAATTGAATAGATATTATTTATTATCCTTTTGGTTGATAAAGTAAATTAGATAGTTATATATGAGTGAAAGAAAGCAGCTTATAAATTTGCAGTAAAAAAAAATTGAGTCTCATTTTCTATGTACAAGACAAGAGTTAAGTGAAAATAAACATAAGCGGAAGAGGTCCTTTACCCCAAGACTGGTTGATTAGACAACCCAGCTTGAAGCGGGCCAAAAAGATCAACCGTATGGCCTTTTCACTATCCTTTGTATGAATTACCTACCATACATACATGTATTATCAAACGAAACGGGCGATTGAACAAAAAATGAGTGGATGATTAGGAACACAAAAATGCACAAAGGATTGGTAATGGAGATTATGGAAATTATCTAAAAAGGGATTTCTGCATAACATAAAAAGAATACTAATTGGGGCTTTAAATTGGTAGAAATGATAAGGCAGTACTTCCCGCGATTCCGATCCAGAGTATGCTCCTATCCACCCATTAAAGCAATGACTATCAGGAACGAAATAATCCTTTATTTTTTATTTTAGTTTTAGCCCCCTTCTCTTATATCGGTTTTATAAGAAAGAAGAATAGGAACGAAAAACAAACAAGAGAAAAAAAAAAGAAATCTTTTTTATTACATTACGTCTTTTTCATATATTTAGCATAGATTTAGAGAGATATAATTTGTCTCATGATTCATTAGCTAATGTAACGTCTAATTCCTTTTCGTAATCGAAAAAGATGGGTTGAAATAAACTATTTATTGATATTTCTGCAAGGAGTTTTTTATTTAAGGATTAAGTTATTACTCAACAAAGTCAAATTATTAACGGGTGAGATCAATTCGGAAGCGCCTTTATTTATTATTATTTTAGAGTATAGCAGACGGAATTCCATTGGTATAATTTTGGACCCTCAAATAGATTTTGACTCTTTCTATTCTACAACCATAGCTAGCTAAATAGTAAATAATACGGATCGGGTCCTTAGATTTTTTTTACCCACGAGGAGCCGTATGAGGCGAAAACCTCATGTACGGTTCTGGAATAGCGGTGGGAACAGTGATGTTATCACCGACTATGATTATCTAACAGTTCAAGTACAGTTGATATAGTTGAGGCGCAGTCAAAATATGGTTTTTTGGGATGGAATTTGTGGCGTCAGCCTATAGGATTTCTCGTTTTTATAATTTCTGCCCTAGCCGAATGCGAGAGATTACCCTTTGATTTACCAGAAGCGGAGGAAGAATTAGTAGCAGGTTATCAAACCGAATATTCGGGTATCAAATTTGGTTTATTTTATGTTGCTTCCTATCTAAATCTATTACTTTCTTCGTTATTTGTAACGGTTCTTTACTTGGGTGGTTGGAATATTTCCATTCCATACATATTTGTTCCTGAGCTATTTGAAATAAATAAAGTGGATGGAATCTTTGGAACTACAATTGGTATCTTTATTACATTAGCTAAAACTTATTTGTTCTTGTTTATTTCTATCACAACGAGATGGACTTTACCTAGGTTAAGAATGGACCAACTTTTAAATCTTGGATGGAAATTTCTTTTACCAATCTCTCTCGGTAATCTATTATTAACAACCGCTTTTCAACTTTTTTCACTGTAAATAGCAAACAATAGACTTGGTTCAAGTTCAAACAAGAGAAAGAAACGAAGATAAAACTATTCATATAGATTCCTGATATGTTCCCTATGGTAACTGGGTTCATGAATTATGGTCAACAAACAGTACGAGCAGCAAGGTACATTGGTCAAAGTTTCATGATTACCTTATCCCACGCAAATCGTTTGCCTGTAACTATTCAATATCCTTATGAAAAATTAATCACATCGGAGCGTTTCCGTGGCCGAATCCATTTCGAATTTGATAAATGTATTGCTTGTGAAGTATGTGTTCGTGTATGTCCTATAGATCTGCCTGTTGTTGATTGGAAATTTGAAACTGATATTCGAAAAAAACGATTACTTAATTACAGTATTGATTTCGGAATTTGTATATTTTGTGGTAACTGTGTTGAGTATTGTCCAACAAATTGTTTATCGATGACTGAAGAATATGAACTTTCTACTTACGACCGTCACGAGTTGAATTATAATCAAATTGCTTTGGGCCGTTTACCAATGTCAGTAATTGATGATTATACAATTCGAACAATTTTGAATTCGCCTCAAAGAAAAACTGAGTAGGTAACCGCCCTATTCTATTAAATAAAGAGAAATTACCAATTCTTAAGGTTCAGTTTTTTTGGTTTAAATTAAAAGAATGAGATAAGGTCTTTCTCTTTGTTTGGCCAATAATGAAAAATTCAACTAGAAATTCATTGGTTGATGAGAATTTCGACTTTTTTATTAAAAATCTATCAATAGAGTCGTAATTATTTCGAAATATATACTTTAAAAAAAAATATCCTTATTCTCTTTCTTCTTAATTTAATAAAATAAAAGAATCAAAAAAGAAACTGTCCAACAATTGTACCCATATCATACCTAATAGATTAGAATTGAATTCAATTAGGAACCTATCATAAAATTAAAATCAAAAAAACCTTTATTTTTTTCCCGGTCGGGTCAATACGATCATGAAAAGCATTTCAATTTATCTCCTATTTTACATATAATGGATTTGCCTGGACCAATACACGATTTTCTTATAGTTTTACTGGGATCGGGTCTTATATTAGGGGGACTGGGAGTAGTATTACTTACCAATCCAATTTATTCTGCCTTTTCGTTGGGATTGGTTCTTGTTTGTATATCCTTATTCTATATTCTTTCAAATTCTCATTTTGTAGCCGCTGCCCAGCTCCTTATTTATGTAGGAGCCATAAATGTTTTAATCATATTTGCTGTCATGTTCATGAATGGTTCAGAATATTACAAGGATTTGAATCTGTCGATCGTTGGGGATGGGGTTACTTCACTGGTTTGTACAAGTATTCTTCTTTCGCTAATTACTACTATTTTCGATACGTCATGGTACGGGATTATTTGGACTACAAGATCAAACCAACTTATAGAACAAGATTTGATAAGTAATAGTCAACAAATTGGAATTCATTTATCAACAGATTTTTTTCTTCCGTTTGAACTGATTTCAATAATTCTTTTAGTTGGTTTGATAGGCGCAATTGCTGTGGCTCGTCAGTAATAAATCGTTATAACTAGCAACAGCAAACAATCCAAATTTTACTTTCTTCTATGTTATCCCACCTATTTCACAAAAATTCTATTTGAATACTGTTCATGTCTAAAAGGGAGATTCTTTTATTTGATCTATTTTCAATACATTCTTTTGTTCCGTACTTGTTCTATTCTAGTCAATCTCGAATCTGTTGAATTATTGTTCATATTGAAATGAACCAACATTGATAAGGAGTTGGTCAATGATGCTCGAACATGTACTTGTTTTGAGTGCCTATTTATTTTCTATCGGTATTTATGGATTAATCACGAGTCGAAACATGGTTAGGGCTCTTATGTGTCTTGAACTTATATTGAATGCAGTTAATATAAATTTTGTAACATTTTCTGATTTTTTTGATAGTCGCCAGTTAAAGGGAGATATTTTCTCAATTTTTGTTATAGCTATTGCAGCCGCTGAAGCAGCTATTGGGTTGGCTATTGTTTCGTCAATTTATCGTAACAGAAAATCAACGCGTATCAATCAATCGACTTTATTGAATAAGTAGGAATAATAATCAAAATTAGAATATCCACCAATTTGAATTAGCATGTAGAATATGTTAGAATCTAGATTCTATTTACGAAAACGTAATAAATCAAAGTATCTTAGCCACTTCTCATGAGCTGATCCAGAAGTCAATTGATTAGAAAATTTCTGGTAAATCGTTGATTCATCTGGCGTTTAAATATATGATTCATTTACAAGTTTACTAGATCGAAATTTGATAACGTTCAAAAATTCATAGATCCCATGTCACATTCAGTAAAAATTTATGATACATGCATAGGGTGTACCCAATGTGTCCGAGCGTGCCCCACCGATGTGTTAGAAATGATACCTTGGGATGGATGCAAAGCTAAACAAATTGCTTCCGCCCCAAGAACAGAAGACTGTGTTGGTTGTAAGAGATGTGAATCTGCCTGTCCAACGGATTTCTTGAGTGTTCGAGTTTATTTATGGCATGAAACAACTCGAAGTATGGGTCTAGCTTATTGATATGTTCCGTAAAACCCACTTGAATACATTTTGAATACATTTTATTTTTTTACTGAAAAAACCCGTACTCAAAAAAAAAAAGAATAAAGATTCTATTTTCGAGCGCGGGTTTTTCTGGTCCAAATGTATCTTGTCTTTACCACGAATTATTTTCCTTGGTTAACAATAATTGTAGTTTTGCCAATATCTGCGGGCTCTTTAATTTTATTTCTTCCTCATAGAGGAAATAAGCTAATTAGGTGGTATACCATTTCTATATCCACCTTAGAACTACTTCTAATGACCTATGTATTTTGTTATCATTTCCAATTGGACGATCCATTAATCCAGCTGGCGGAAGATTCTAAATGGATAAATTTTTTTGATTTTTACTGGAGATTGGGAATAGATGGACTTTCTATAGGACCTATTTTACTGACAGGATTTATCACAACTTTAGCTACTTTAGCGGCTTGGCCAGTTACTCGGGATTCCCGACTATTCCATTTCCTGATGTTAGCAATGTACAGTGGTCAAATAGGATCATTTTCTTCTCGAGACCTTTTGCTTTTTTTCATCATGTGGGAGTTAGAATTAATTCCTGTTTATCTACTTCTATCTATGTGGGGGGGAAAGAAACGTCTGTATTCAGCTACAAAGTTTATTTTGTACACTGCGGGAGGTTCCATTTTTCTATTAGTAGGGGTTTTGGGTATCGGTTTATATGGTTCTAATGAACCAACATTCAATTTTGAAACATTAGCTAATCAATCGTATCCTCTCGCACTGGAAATAATATTCTATATTGGATTTCTTATTGCTTTTGCTGTCAAATCACCGATTATACCCTTACATACATGGTTACCAGACACCCACGGGGAGGCACATTATAGTACTTGTATGCTTCTAGCCGGAATCTTATTAAAAATGGGAGCATATGGATTAGTTCGGATCAATATGGAATTATTACCCCATGCTCATTCTATATTTTCTCCCTGGTTGATGATAGTAGGCACAATGCAAATAATTTATGCAGCTTCAACATCTCTTGCTCAACGTAATTTAAAAAAAAGAATAGCCTATTCCTCTGTATCTCATATGGGTTTCATAATTATAGGAATTGGCTCTATAACCGATACGGGACTCAACGGAGCCTTTTTACAAATAATATCTCATGGATTTATTGGCGCTGCACTTTTTTTCTTGGCAGGAACGAGTTATGATAGAATACGTCTTGTTTATCTCGACGAAATGGGCGGAATGGCTCTTCCAATTCCAAAAATGTTTACGATGTTCAGTATCTTATCGATGGCTTCTCTTGCATTACCGGGCATGAGTGGTTTTGTTGCAGAATTGATAGTCTTTTTTGGAATAATTAGCAGTCAAAAATATTTTTTAATGCCAAAAATATTAATTATTTTTGTAATGGCAATTGGAATGATATTAACTCCTATTTATTTATTATCTATGTTACGTCAAATATTCTACGGATACAAGCTATTTAATGCTCCAAACTCCTATTTTTTTGATTCTGGACCAAGAGAGTTATTTGTTTCGATCTCTATCTTTCTACCCGTAATAGGTATTGGTATTTATCCGGATTTCGTTTTATCACTATCGGGTGAGAAAGTCGAAGCTATTCTAGCTAATTATTTTTATAGATAGGTTTTAGGAATAAAAAAAAGAAATCCTATTTAAAATGATTTTGAAAATGATTCGCTTTACAATTGAAAAAGGTGAAAAAAAAATTCTTTTTTCTACTCTTAGGTTTCATTTTTTTTTTAGTTGAGTAAAAAATAAAGAGTAAGAATAAAAAAGTAAAAATCAAATTGAATTTGAATCAGATATGTTTGGCCTTTGTGAGAACCTTTTGAATCAAGTACAAGTAGCGGAGTGATTCAAAAGGTTCTTTTCTTGGCAGCTTACATTAAGTTTTCTTATGTATATTATATGCTGTCCTATGTTTGTATTTGTTATGCTTTTTCATTCAATTCGATGTTAATGGAAATGAACCATAGCTATGTAAACCTATTCCTAATAGATTGACCCCAAAATAGCATATCCAAATTATAAGAAAGCCCGCGGAAGCCACAATTGCAGAATTTACACCTTCAAAATTTTGATTTGTTCGGGTATGTAAATAAATCGCGAATATGGTCCAAGTAATAAATGCCCAAGTTTCCTTGGGATCCCAATTCCAATATGATCCCCATGCCTCATTAGCCCATACTGCTCCCGAAAGAATCCCTATGGTTAAAAAGATAAACCCGAGACTAATAATACGATAACTCCAATAATCCAATTGTTGAACCAATTGATACCTGTAATAATTTCGAGAATAAATAAAATAAGTGTTTAGTAAAACATTCTTTCTCTCATCCAGGTATTTAATTTCCCCAAAGGAAAATGCCGTATTTAATAAAATATTGCTTTTGCTAAAAATCTTTATGACTTTTCGAAATGTAATGACTAGAAGGGCTACTGATAATAAGGATCCACATAAAAGAGCTGCATAGCCAAATACCATCATACTTACGTGCATCATTAACCACTGGGATTGGAGAGCCGGTACTAATAGTGCGGATTGATGCATTTTGGTTAAAAGACCCGAAGTAACAAAGCCCTGGGTAGAAATAGCACTTGATGCGGTTATTGCACTTAAAGCATTTTTATGCTTTTTAAAATGAAAATAGGAAACCATATGAATAATGGAGAAACTCCATGAAAGAAAGATTAATGATTCATATAAATTACTTAATGGAAAATGCCCCGAATAAATCCAACGAGTGACTAATAATCCTGTTATACAGAAAAGGGTGGCTATCATACCCCTTTCTGATGAATCATATAGTCCTACGACTTCATCGACTAATAAAGTTAAAAAATGAATTGTCATTACAATTGAAACGACCGAAAAGGATATATGAGTTAATATATGTTCTAAAATTGAAAAAATCATAAAATAAAGATTATGAAAAAAGGAGAAGAGAAGGTTTCTCGATTATTATTATATGGAATGGAAATTCGGAATTTTTTTTATTATAGGATTTATATTATACCTTTTTTATAAGACGCTATGCCGCCACTCGGACTCGAACCGAGATGCTCTAGCACTGCTTCCTAAGAGCAGCGTGTCTACCAATTTCACCATAGCGGCTTGCTCAAAATAATAATAACTCATGTTTTATTCATATTCAACCGTCGAGATTGAATGAAGGGGTCAATCCAATGCAATATTTATTTTGTAGGAAGCTTTAAAATTGATGAATAAAAACTCGTTTCATTTCAATAGAAGTTTGAGGGTTAAAAAAAAGAATCTTTATTATCCTTTTATTTAATTAAAATAAAAAATTTCTAGTTTCTAAAGTAAAGTAACAAGAACGGAAGTTTTGTAGTTCCTGTTTTACTAAAATCGAACTTTTTCGTTCTAACTAAAAAACTAAAAAGTTGTGACTTCCATTCATGAATAGAGCTCAAAATGTTCTTTATCATTTCCATTTGTTAATAATTCATTTTATTTACATATAATATGATTTTTATGAATGAATCACTGAATAAAAAAGATGGTTTTGAGTATCACAATTTAAACATGGCATCTACAGATTTCAAAGGATTAAAAAAAATTTATGTAATTTGCATAGCTTTGGATTGTCGTAAACATGTCTAATGTAAAAAAGTTTTGATTCCTATCATAATTGGGCCATCCTTTAAAAAAGGATTTCGAATTATAAATTCGAAAAAAATGACTTGCTTCATCTTCCCATACAAACATAGGATTTTTTTCTCACTTTTAATTGAGGCATTATTTGTGTATCCACTAAATAAAAATAGGAAAAGGTCTCTTTCCCAATTGGGTTTATGGGAAGGATATATAGTAATTCAGAGTAATACTACTTTAGATTCAGAAAGTTACAAAATTAAAACTTCATCAATTAGTTTCAAGAACCCATTGATTTTGACTAAACTGAGGATCTTATATATCTTCTGCTATAATAATAATAAATTATAGATAATAAATACGATATAGAAAATAGAAATAAAACACTAACAAGTTATTATAATACACAAATAGGAATAGGCGATGGGGAAATAAGAATCCCCCCCCCGAAAAAAAAAAAAGAAAAGATGAACTCAACTAATTAAAAAATGATAAAAAAAAAAGTAAATTACTAATTTTTTTGAATAAAGTGGTGAGTGAATTCAGATTATTCAAGGGTTTTGTTATTTATTTAACGTAGAAAAAAACTTTTTGAATTTCCTGTAGAAAGAGATTTTGCTAGTGAAAAAGCTTTCAACGCTGCCCAATAACCCTTCTTTTTCCAATTATTTTTACGAATACGCTTTTTTGATATAGAAGTACGTTTTTTTGGAACTGCCATTCGAAATAAAAAATTATTTAGTGTTATAGTAGTATGTGAAAGACATTTATTTTAAAACAATCGGCTTTACTTCATTATTTAATTTATTGCTCTCAATTGCATTTCCTCCATACTTCTATATTTAAATATTTTAAAATTAGACTATATTAATACTTAGATATTAACTTAAAAAATTTATTTTATTTTTCACTAATTTTTTCGTTATATTAATCGTAATATGGAAAGAATTAAAAGAGGGATCTTGAATAGTTTTTTATATAAAATAAGCAGAAATCTCATTTATTGGAATGAACAACAATCAAACAGTTAAAAAAAAAATTACTCGTAAATCAAGTAAGTATAAAGAAAAAAAAAAGAAATGAAGCATCTTTTTTTGCACCCTTTCCTAAGTTAAGAATAAGAGCCGGTGAATTAGAAAGAAAACAATTAAGTAAGAAAAAAATGTTTTTATGGAGTATATATATCAATATTTATGGATCGTACCTTTGGTTCCACTTCCTATTCCTGTTTTAATAGGAGTGGGACTTCTGCTTTTTCCGACAGCAACAAAAAATATTCGCCACATGTGTACTTTTTCTAGTATTTTATTGTTAAGTATAATTATGCTTTTTTCAATTGATCTATATATTCAACAAATAAATAGAAGTTCTACATATCAATATGTATGGTCTTGGGCCATCAATAATGATTTATCTTTCGAGTTTGGCTACTTTCTTGATTCACTTACTTCCATTATGTTAATATTAATCACTACTGTTGGAATTTTTGTTCTTATTTATAGTGACAATTATATGTCTCATGATCAGGGATATTTGAGATTTTTTGCTTATCTGAGTTTGTTCAATACTTCAATGTTGGGATTAGTTACTAGTTCTAATTTGATACAAATTTATATTTTTTGGGAACTGGTTGGAGTGTGTTCTTATCTATTAATAGGTTTTTGGTCCACACGACCCCTTGCAGCAAATGCTTGTCAAAAAGCATTTGTAACTAATCGTGTAGGCGATTTTGGATTATTATTAGGAATCTTAGGTATTTATTGGATAACAGGCAGTTTCGAATTTCAAGATTTGTTCGAACTATTCAATAACTTTATTTTTATTTCAAATAATCGGGGTGAGTTTTTATTTATTACTTTATGTGCCTTTCTTTTATTTTGTGGCGCAGTTGCTAAATCTGCGCAATTTCCCCTTCATGTATGGTTACCTGATGCTATGGAAGGTCCTACTCCTATTTCGGCTCTTATCCATGCTGCTACTATGGTAGCGGCAGGCATTTTTCTTGTAGCCCGCCTTCTCCCTATTTTTATATTAATACCTTCCATAATGAACCTAATATCTTTAATAGGCATAGTAACAGTACTCTTAGGGGCTACTTTAGCTATTGCTCAAAAAGATATTAAGAGAGGCTTGGCCTATTCTACTATGTCTCAATTGGGTTATATGATGTTAGCTTTGGGCATGGGATCTTATCGAGCCGCGTTATATCATTTGATTACTCATGCTTATTCGAAAGCATTGTTGTTTTTAGGATCTGGGTCGATTATTCATTCAATGGAAGCTGTTGTTGGATATTCTCCATATAAAAGCCATAATCTTGTTTTTATGGGCGGTTTAAGAAAACATGTGCCGATTACAAAAGCTGCTTTTTTAATGGGAACACTTTCTCTTTGTGGTATTCCGCCCCTTGCCTGCTTTTGGTCAAAAGATGAAATTCTGAATGATAGTTGGGCGTATTCGTCACTTTTTGCATTAATAGCTTGGTTCACGGCTGGATTAACAGCATTTTATATGTTTCGGATCTATTTACTTACTTTTGAGGGATATTTTAATATTTATTTTCAAAATTACAGTGGAAAAAAAAGTAGTTCATTTTATTCAATAAAATTATGGGGTAAAGAAGAAGAAAAAATGATTAACAGAAATTTTCCTTTATTCTCTTTATTAACAACCAATAATGACCAACAGATTTTTTTCTTTTGTAAGAAGCCGTATGAAATTGGGAATAAAGTAAAAAGCGGGGCTCTTCTTACTATTACTCATTTTCAGTCTAATAAGACTTTTTCTTATCCTCATGAATCGGATAATACTATGCTATTTCCTATACTTCTATTGGTTCTATTTACTCTCTTTATTGGAATTATAGGAATTCCTTTAAATCAACAAGAAATTAATATAGATATATTATCAAAATTGTTAACTCCAGCTATTGATCTTTATTCAAAAGAGTCGGTGGATTGGTATGAATTTTTGAAAAATTCAATTTTTTCAGTCAGTATAGCTTTTTTTGGAATATTTATAGCATCCCTTTTATATAAGCCTTTTTATTCATCTTTACAAAATTTTAACTTCTTAAATTTATTTGTGAAAAAGGGACCTAATAGAAGAATTTGGGACAAAATAATAAATTTTTTATATGATTGGTCATATAATCGTGCTTATATAGATAGTTTTTATAAAATATCCTTAACAGAAACTATAAAAGGGTTATCTGAACAAACTTATTTTTTTGATAGGCGAGCTATTGATGGAATTATAAATGGGTTAGGCATTTCCAGCTTTTTAATAGGAGAAAGTATAAAATACGTAGGGGGAAGTCGCATTTCGTCTTATCTCTTATTTTATTTATGTTATGTACTTGTTTTTATTTATATTATGTACTTATTTTTTTAGTAATTTACTTTTTTTTTTATCATTTTTTAATTAGTTGAGTTCATCTTTTCTTTTTTTTTTTTCGGGGTGGGGGATTCTTATTTCCCCATCGCCTATTCCTATTTGTGTATTATAATAACTTGTTAGTGTTTTATTTCTATTTTCTATATCGTATTTATTATCTATAATTTATTATTATTATAGCAGAAGATATATAAGATCCTCAGTTTAGTCAAAATCAATGGGTTCTTGAAACTAATTGATGAAGTTTTAATTTTGTAACTTTCTGAATCTAAAGTAGTATTACTCTGAATTACTATATATCCTTCCCATAAACCCAATTGGGAAAGAGACCTTTTCCTATTTTTATTTAGTGGATACACAAATAATGCCTCAATTAAAAGTGAGAAAAAAATCCTATGTTTGTATGGGAAGATGAAGCAAGTCATTTTTTTCGAATTTATAATTCGAAATCCTTTTTTAAAGGATGGCCCAATTATGATAGGAATCAAAACTTTTTTACATTAGACATGTTTACGACAATCCAAAGCTATGCAAATTACATAAATTTTTTTTAATCCTTTGAAATCTGTAGATGCCATGTTTAAATTGTGATACTCAAAACCATCTTTTTTATTCAGTGATTCATTCATAAAAATCATATTATATGTAAATAAAATGAATTATTAACAAATGGAAATGATAAAGAACATTTTGAGCTCTATTCATGAATGGAAGTCACAACTTTTTAGTTTTTTAGTTAGAACGAAAAAGTTCGATTTTAGTAAAACAGGAACTACAAAACTTCCGTTCTTGTTACTTTACTTTAGAAACTAGAAATTTTTTATTTTAATTAAATAAAAGGATAATAAAGATTCTTTTTTTTAACCCTCAAACTTCTATTGAAATGAAACGAGTTTTTATTCATCAATTTTAAAGCTTCCTACAAAATAAATATTGCATTGGATTGACCCCTTCATTCAATCTCGACGGTTGAATATGAATAAAACATGAGTTATTATTATTTTGAGCAAGCCGCTATGGTGAAATTGGTAGACACGCTGCTCTTAGGAAGCAGTGCTAGAGCATCTCGGTTCGAGTCCGAGTGGCGGCATAGCGTCTTATAAAAAAGGTATAATATAAATCCTATAATAAAAAAAATTCCGAATTTCCATTCCATATAATAATAATCGAGAAACCTTCTCTTCTCCTTTTTTCATAATCTTTATTTTATGATTTTTTCAATTTTAGAACATATATTAACTCATATATCCTTTTCGGTCGTTTCAATTGTAATGACAATTCATTTTTTAACTTTATTAGTCGATGAAGTCGTAGGACTATATGATTCATCAGAAAGGGGTATGATAGCCACCCTTTTCTGTATAACAGGATTATTAGTCACTCGTTGGATTTATTCGGGGCATTTTCCATTAAGTAATTTATATGAATCATTAATCTTTCTTTCATGGAGTTTCTCCATTATTCATATGGTTTCCTATTTTCATTTTAAAAAGCATAAAAATGCTTTAAGTGCAATAACCGCATCAAGTGCTATTTCTACCCAGGGCTTTGTTACTTCGGGTCTTTTAACCAAAATGCATCAATCCGCACTATTAGTACCGGCTCTCCAATCCCAGTGGTTAATGATGCACGTAAGTATGATGGTATTTGGCTATGCAGCTCTTTTATGTGGATCCTTATTATCAGTAGCCCTTCTAGTCATTACATTTCGAAAAGTCATAAAGATTTTTAGCAAAAGCAATATTTTATTAAATACGGCATTTTCCTTTGGGGAAATTAAATACCTGGATGAGAGAAAGAATGTTTTACTAAACACTTATTTTATTTATTCTCGAAATTATTACAGGTATCAATTGGTTCAACAATTGGATTATTGGAGTTATCGTATTATTAGTCTCGGGTTTATCTTTTTAACCATAGGGATTCTTTCGGGAGCAGTATGGGCTAATGAGGCATGGGGATCATATTGGAATTGGGATCCCAAGGAAACTTGGGCATTTATTACTTGGACCATATTCGCGATTTATTTACATACCCGAACAAATCAAAATTTTGAAGGTGTAAATTCTGCAATTGTGGCTTCCGCGGGCTTTCTTATAATTTGGATATGCTATTTTGGGGTCAATCTATTAGGAATAGGTTTACATAGCTATGGTTCATTTCCATTAACATCGAATTGAATGAAAAAGCATAACAAATACAAACATAGGACAGCATATAATATACATAAGAAAACTTAATGTAAGCTGCCAAGAAAAGAACCTTTTGAATCACTCCGCTACTTGTACTTGATTCAAAAGGTTCTCACAAAGGCCAAACATATCTGATTCAAATTCAATTTGATTTTTACTTTTTTATTCTTACTCTTTATTTTTTACTCAACTAAAAAAAAAATGAAACCTAAGAGTAGAAAAAAGAATTTTTTTTTCACCTTTTTCAATTGTAAAGCGAATCATTTTCAAAATCATTTTAAATAGGATTTCTTTTTTTTATTCCTAAAACCTATCTATAAAAATAATTAGCTAGAATAGCTTCGACTTTCTCACCCGATAGTGATAAAACGAAATCCGGATAAATACCAATACCTATTACGGGTAGAAAGATAGAGATCGAAACAAATAACTCTCTTGGTCCAGAATCAAAAAAATAGGAGTTTGGAGCATTAAATAGCTTGTATCCGTAGAATATTTGACGTAACATAGATAATAAATAAATAGGAGTTAATATCATTCCAATTGCCATTACAAAAATAATTAATATTTTTGGCATTAAAAAATATTTTTGACTGCTAATTATTCCAAAAAAGACTATCAATTCTGCAACAAAACCACTCATGCCCGGTAATGCAAGAGAAGCCATCGATAAGATACTGAACATCGTAAACATTTTTGGAATTGGAAGAGCCATTCCGCCCATTTCGTCGAGATAAACAAGACGTATTCTATCATAACTCGTTCCTGCCAAGAAAAAAAGTGCAGCGCCAATAAATCCATGAGATATTATTTGTAAAAAGGCTCCGTTGAGTCCCGTATCGGTTATAGAGCCAATTCCTATAATTATGAAACCCATATGAGATACAGAGGAATAGGCTATTCTTTTTTTTAAATTACGTTGAGCAAGAGATGTTGAAGCTGCATAAATTATTTGCATTGTGCCTACTATCATCAACCAGGGAGAAAATATAGAATGAGCATGGGGTAATAATTCCATATTGATCCGAACTAATCCATATGCTCCCATTTTTAATAAGATTCCGGCTAGAAGCATACAAGTACTATAATGTGCCTCCCCGTGGGTGTCTGGTAACCATGTATGTAAGGGTATAATCGGTGATTTGACAGCAAAAGCAATAAGAAATCCAATATAGAATATTATTTCCAGTGCGAGAGGATACGATTGATTAGCTAATGTTTCAAAATTGAATGTTGGTTCATTAGAACCATATAAACCGATACCCAAAACCCCTACTAATAGAAAAATGGAACCTCCCGCAGTGTACAAAATAAACTTTGTAGCTGAATACAGACGTTTCTTTCCCCCCCACATAGATAGAAGTAGATAAACAGGAATTAATTCTAACTCCCACATGATGAAAAAAAGCAAAAGGTCTCGAGAAGAAAATGATCCTATTTGACCACTGTACATTGCTAACATCAGGAAATGGAATAGTCGGGAATCCCGAGTAACTGGCCAAGCCGCTAAAGTAGCTAAAGTTGTGATAAATCCTGTCAGTAAAATAGGTCCTATAGAAAGTCCATCTATTCCCAATCTCCAGTAAAAATCAAAAAAATTTATCCATTTAGAATCTTCCGCCAGCTGGATTAATGGATCGTCCAATTGGAAATGATAACAAAATACATAGGTCATTAGAAGTAGTTCTAAGGTGGATATAGAAATGGTATACCACCTAATTAGCTTATTTCCTCTATGAGGAAGAAATAAAATTAAAGAGCCCGCAGATATTGGCAAAACTACAATTATTGTTAACCAAGGAAAATAATTCGTGGTAAAGACAAGATACATTTGGACCAGAAAAACCCGCGCTCGAAAATAGAATCTTTATTCTTTTTTTTTTTGAGTACGGGTTTTTTCAGTAAAAAAATAAAATGTATTCAAAATGTATTCAAGTGGGTTTTACGGAACATATCAATAAGCTAGACCCATACTTCGAGTTGTTTCATGCCATAAATAAACTCGAACACTCAAGAAATCCGTTGGACAGGCAGATTCACATCTCTTACAACCAACACAGTCTTCTGTTCTTGGGGCGGAAGCAATTTGTTTAGCTTTGCATCCATCCCAAGGTATCATTTCTAACACATCGGTGGGGCACGCTCGGACACATTGGGTACACCCTATGCATGTATCATAAATTTTTACTGAATGTGACATGGGATCTATGAATTTTTGAACGTTATCAAATTTCGATCTAGTAAACTTGTAAATGAATCATATATTTAAACGCCAGATGAATCAACGATTTACCAGAAATTTTCTAATCAATTGACTTCTGGATCAGCTCATGAGAAGTGGCTAAGATACTTTGATTTATTACGTTTTCGTAAATAGAATCTAGATTCTAACATATTCTACATGCTAATTCAAATTGGTGGATATTCTAATTTTGATTATTATTCCTACTTATTCAATAAAGTCGATTGATTGATACGCGTTGATTTTCTGTTACGATAAATTGACGAAACAATAGCCAACCCAATAGCTGCTTCAGCGGCTGCAATAGCTATAACAAAAATTGAGAAAATATCTCCCTTTAACTGGCGACTATCAAAAAAATCAGAAAATGTTACAAAATTTATATTAACTGCATTCAATATAAGTTCAAGACACATAAGAGCCCTAACCATGTTTCGACTCGTGATTAATCCATAAATACCGATAGAAAATAAATAGGCACTCAAAACAAGTACATGTTCGAGCATCATTGACCAACTCCTTATCAATGTTGGTTCATTTCAATATGAACAATAATTCAACAGATTCGAGATTGACTAGAATAGAACAAGTACGGAACAAAAGAATGTATTGAAAATAGATCAAATAAAAGAATCTCCCTTTTAGACATGAACAGTATTCAAATAGAATTTTTGTGAAATAGGTGGGATAACATAGAAGAAAGTAAAATTTGGATTGTTTGCTGTTGCTAGTTATAACGATTTATTACTGACGAGCCACAGCAATTGCGCCTATCAAACCAACTAAAAGAATTATTGAAATCAGTTCAAACGGAAGAAAAAAATCTGTTGATAAATGAATTCCAATTTGTTGACTATTACTTATCAAATCTTGTTCTATAAGTTGGTTTGATCTTGTAGTCCAAATAATCCCGTACCATGACGTATCGAAAATAGTAGTAATTAGCGAAAGAAGAATACTTGTACAAACCAGTGAAGTAACCCCATCCCCAACGATCGACAGATTCAAATCCTTGTAATATTCTGAACCATTCATGAACATGACAGCAAATATGATTAAAACATTTATGGCTCCTACATAAATAAGGAGCTGGGCAGCGGCTACAAAATGAGAATTTGAAAGAATATAGAATAAGGATATACAAACAAGAACCAATCCCAACGAAAAGGCAGAATAAATTGGATTGGTAAGTAATACTACTCCCAGTCCCCCTAATATAAGACCCGATCCCAGTAAAACTATAAGAAAATCGTGTATTGGTCCAGGCAAATCCATTATATGTAAAATAGGAGATAAATTGAAATGCTTTTCATGATCGTATTGACCCGACCGGGAAAAAAATAAAGGTTTTTTTGATTTTAATTTTATGATAGGTTCCTAATTGAATTCAATTCTAATCTATTAGGTATGATATGGGTACAATTGTTGGACAGTTTCTTTTTTGATTCTTTTATTTTATTAAATTAAGAAGAAAGAGAATAAGGATATTTTTTTTTAAAGTATATATTTCGAAATAATTACGACTCTATTGATAGATTTTTAATAAAAAAGTCGAAATTCTCATCAACCAATGAATTTCTAGTTGAATTTTTCATTATTGGCCAAACAAAGAGAAAGACCTTATCTCATTCTTTTAATTTAAACCAAAAAAACTGAACCTTAAGAATTGGTAATTTCTCTTTATTTAATAGAATAGGGCGGTTACCTACTCAGTTTTTCTTTGAGGCGAATTCAAAATTGTTCGAATTGTATAATCATCAATTACTGACATTGGTAAACGGCCCAAAGCAATTTGATTATAATTCAACTCGTGACGGTCGTAAGTAGAAAGTTCATATTCTTCAGTCATCGATAAACAATTTGTTGGACAATACTCAACACAGTTACCACAAAATATACAAATTCCGAAATCAATACTGTAATTAAGTAATCGTTTTTTTCGAATATCAGTTTCAAATTTCCAATCAACAACAGGCAGATCTATAGGACATACACGAACACATACTTCACAAGCAATACATTTATCAAATTCGAAATGGATTCGGCCACGGAAACGCTCCGATGTGATTAATTTTTCATAAGGATATTGAATAGTTACAGGCAAACGATTTGCGTGGGATAAGGTAATCATGAAACTTTGACCAATGTACCTTGCTGCTCGTACTGTTTGTTGACCATAATTCATGAACCCAGTTACCATAGGGAACATATCAGGAATCTATATGAATAGTTTTATCTTCGTTTCTTTCTCTTGTTTGAACTTGAACCAAGTCTATTGTTTGCTATTTACAGTGAAAAAAGTTGAAAAGCGGTTGTTAATAATAGATTACCGAGAGAGATTGGTAAAAGAAATTTCCATCCAAGATTTAAAAGTTGGTCCATTCTTAACCTAGGTAAAGTCCATCTCGTTGTGATAGAAATAAACAAGAACAAATAAGTTTTAGCTAATGTAATAAAGATACCAATTGTAGTTCCAAAGATTCCATCCACTTTATTTATTTCAAATAGCTCAGGAACAAATATGTATGGAATGGAAATATTCCAACCACCCAAGTAAAGAACCGTTACAAATAACGAAGAAAGTAATAGATTTAGATAGGAAGCAACATAAAATAAACCAAATTTGATACCCGAATATTCGGTTTGATAACCTGCTACTAATTCTTCCTCCGCTTCTGGTAAATCAAAGGGTAATCTCTCGCATTCGGCTAGGGCAGAAATTATAAAAACGAGAAATCCTATAGGCTGACGCCACAAATTCCATCCCAAAAAACCATATTTTGACTGCGCCTCAACTATATCAACTGTACTTGAACTGTTAGATAATCATAGTCGGTGATAACATCACTGTTCCCACCGCTATTCCAGAACCGTACATGAGGTTTTCGCCTCATACGGCTCCTCGTGGGTAAAAAAAATCTAAGGACCCGATCCGTATTATTTACTATTTAGCTAGCTATGGTTGTAGAATAGAAAGAGTCAAAATCTATTTGAGGGTCCAAAATTATACCAATGGAATTCCGTCTGCTATACTCTAAAATAATAATAAATAAAGGCGCTTCCGAATTGATCTCACCCGTTAATAATTTGACTTTGTTGAGTAATAACTTAATCCTTAAATAAAAAACTCCTTGCAGAAATATCAATAAATAGTTTATTTCAACCCATCTTTTTCGATTACGAAAAGGAATTAGACGTTACATTAGCTAATGAATCATGAGACAAATTATATCTCTCTAAATCTATGCTAAATATATGAAAAAGACGTAATGTAATAAAAAAGATTTCTTTTTTTTTTCTCTTGTTTGTTTTTCGTTCCTATTCTTCTTTCTTATAAAACCGATATAAGAGAAGGGGGCTAAAACTAAAATAAAAAATAAAGGATTATTTCGTTCCTGATAGTCATTGCTTTAATGGGTGGATAGGAGCATACTCTGGATCGGAATCGCGGGAAGTACTGCCTTATCATTTCTACCAATTTAAAGCCCCAATTAGTATTCTTTTTATGTTATGCAGAAATCCCTTTTTAGATAATTTCCATAATCTCCATTACCAATCCTTTGTGCATTTTTGTGTTCCTAATCATCCACTCATTTTTTGTTCAATCGCCCGTTTCGTTTGATAATACATGTATGTATGGTAGGTAATTCATACAAAGGATAGTGAAAAGGCCATACGGTTGATCTTTTTGGCCCGCTTCAAGCTGGGTTGTCTAATCAACCAGTCTTGGGGTAAAGGACCTCTTCCGCTTATGTTTATTTTCACTTAACTCTTGTCTTGTACATAGAAAATGAGACTCAATTTTTTTTTACTGCAAATTTATAAGCTGCTTTCTTTCACTCATATATAACTATCTAATTTACTTTATCAACCAAAAGGATAATAAATAATATCTATTCAATTCGTTCAACTTGTTTTGTTTTCTAAAGCGAAAGAAAAGAATGAATAGGGAAAAGAAAGAAAAGTTTGTATTTCAACGAATCGCACGTAGAGATATTGATAAAACACATAAAGTTAATGGTATTTCATAACTAATCGATTGAGCAGCAGCTCGTAAACCACCTAAAAAGGAATATTTATTATTTGATCCGTATCCTGACATAAGAAGGCCAACAGGGGCAATACTTGAAATGGCAATCCATAAAAAAATACCGATATTGAGATCAGCTAAAACGAGATGATAGCTAAAAGGAATTACTAAAAAACTTAGTAAAATTGATATGACTGCTATAGATGGTCCAATACTGAATAAACGGGTATTTCCTCTAGCTGGAAAAAGATTCTCTTTGAAAAGCAGTTTTGTCCCATCTGCTAGAGCTTGAAGAATTCCCAAAGGACCGGCGTATTCAGGCCCAATACGTTGTTGTATTCCTGCGGATATCTCTCTTTCTAACCATACAATTACCAGTACGCCTACTGTGATCCCCAATACAAGAGTCAAAATAGGGGCAAAGATCCATATGATTCCATAGACCTCTTTGAAAAATTCCAATCTGGAAAAAGAATTAATATCTTGTACTTCTATTTCTGTTGTATAAACTATCATTTCAACGATCAACTTCTCCCATAATGATATCTATGCTACCTAGTATCGTCATAATATCAGCCAATTTCATTCCTTTAACTAACTGAGGAAGAATTTGCAAATTGATAAAACCCGGCGGGCGAATTTTCCATCTCCAAGGAAAACAACTTTTGTCCCCTATTAGAAAAATTCCCAATTCTCCCTTTGGGGCTTCAACTCTCGCATAAAGTTCTTGCTTCGGCAATTCAAATGTGGGAGAAGGTTTTTTACTAATGAATCGATATTCAAAATCATTCCATTCTGGATCCCTTTCTCTATCAAAGCATCGGATTTCTAAATTCTCATAGGGACCCCCTGGAATTCCTTCCAGGGCCTGTTGAATTATTTTTATGGATTCCGTCATTTCACTGATTCGGACTAAATAACGAGCTAATGAGTCTCCTTCTTTTTGCCACTGGATTTCCCAATGAAATTCGTCGTAACACTCATAATGATCAACTTTACGAAGATCCCATTGTATTCCAGATGCTCGTAGCATCGGTCCGGATAAACCCCAATTTATTGCTTCTTCTCCACTAATAATGCCTACTCCTTCAACTCGTTCTAAAAAAATGGGATTTCGCGTAATAAGCTTTTGATATTCAACAACTCCTGTTAAAAAATAATCGCAGAAATCCAAACATTTATCTATCCAGCCATAAGGCAGATCGGCTGCTATTCCTCCGATACGAAAATAATTATGCATCATTCTCATCCCAGTCGCAGCTTCGAATAGATCATATACTAATTCTCTTTCTCTGAAAATATAGAAAAAAGGGGTCTGTGCGCCAATATCCGCCATAAAAGGTCCAAGCCATAACAGATGAGAAGCTAGACGACTTAACTCCAACATAATGACTCTGATATAGCTCGCTCTTTTAGGCACTTGAATATTTCCCAATTGTTCTGGTCCATTTACGGTTATTGCTTCTGTGAACATAGTAGCTAAATAATCCCAACGTGTTACATAAGGTAAAAATTGTATAATTGTTCGGTTTTCCGCAATTTTTTCCATTCCTCTGTGTAAATAACCTAATATTGGTTCGCAGTCAACAACATTTTCACCGTCTAGGGTAACGATGAGACGAAGAACACCGTGCATTGATGGGTGGTGAGGTCCCATATTGACTATCATAAGGTCTCTTTCTGTAGCTGGTCTATTCATAAGTTTTTCCTCGATTCATTCTTACATGAATTGCTGAAAACGAAAAGAAGTTTATCAAAATTATCAAGATCCAATAAATGAAAAAACTAAGTAAAAATTTTTAAATTAACGATTTTTTAACTCCCGAATATCCAACTCACTAATTAATTCTTTATAGCGTACTCGATTTTTCTTTGATAAGTAAGACAGCAGCCGTTGACGTTTTCCCAGAATTTTTCGTAGACCTCTCTGAGATGAATAGTCTTTTCTGTGCAATTCCAAATGGGAAGTAAGTCTTCGTATCTTATTGGTGAAACTTACTATTTGAAAGTCAACAGACCCCCGCTTTTCTTCTTTTTTTTCTTGAAAAATCACTGAGATGAATGAATTTTTTACCATAAAACAAAATCTTATCCCCTTTTATAATTTTTTGATGTGAATTTGATTAATCAGTAATAATAATATTAGTCATTTTGATATACAGAATGACCTTAAGTTCATTATAAACTTCCTACTTAAAAAAAAAAAGAAATGAATGAACAAAATAAGAAGATTTTGTTCATTCATTTATAGATCTAATTGATAATATGTATGTCATTAAATTAGTATCCTCTTTCAGGATGGAATGTAAGACAATCCTCGCGTCTATCTATTTGTTTTCATATAGCCGACATATTCTATTACCTAATAATATATGTATATATGGCAAAATTAATGTAAATGGACTTGTAACTAACAAATTTTCAACCGTGGATACATATGTATCCTGACCATACTGAAACGACTGCCATTATTAGTATTAAACCAATAGCGATTCATACAAGCTAAATCTTCTAGTCGATAATTGGGCCAAAGAAAGAACTTCATTTTAATTAGTTTATTTTTATCGATACCGAGATATTTGCCTCTATTTAAAACTTGACCACAGTTTTTTACCCGATTGCAAAATACCGGATTTCTATGTATATCATTTCTATCCCTTGAATTTAAAAAATATAGAATTCGCAATTCTCTACGGCCTTTAGGGGATAAAATAGTTTCAGGAACAAAGAAATCATAATGATTTTTGTCTCTATTTTGAGTCATTTTTTGATGTCTTAAAATGGATTCATCAAATTGATTCTTATCAAACCATTCTCGAAATTTTTGATTCCTTTGGTATTTATTCTTATGAAGGTATTTATTCTTATGAACCAAAAAAATACCTATGGTTTGATATAGAATCAATTGTCCATCGTTTTTTATAGACGGATAAGGATAAGCCGGTTCGATAATCAATGCTCCGCTTGTACTTAATTCTCTAAGAGTGCGCCTTTTTAGAGTCCAAATATCCACAGTAAGTTCTCCCCGTTTAAGATAGGATATAGCAACGTCGTTTGGATTTCTCAATCTAAGCAGGAGACAATAGGATCTAATATTATTGATCATTTTTTGATTTACAACCCTTTCCCAGCTCAATTGAAAATGCAAATACCTTTCTAGGAAGGAATAAAGCTCTATAGCTTCGGGGCTCATGTCGGACTTTTTTTTTCTACGTTGTTTTTTTATGCCTGATCTACCTCCATTTTCATCTGATAGAGGAGCCCCTTCCCCTTGGTCTAGAGGATCTTTTTCTTCTTGATTTCCATTCTCGAATCTAAGAATTCTTTTTTTTTCATTTGATTCTATTAAAGGGTTACTTTCAGTAATGTTTTTCTTAATGTTTTCATTTCCATTCAAATGAAAGTTGAAAAGAAGTAATTTTATTGGTATGATCCCCGGTTTAATCTTATATGCATTATATAGTGGCACAAATTCTGGGAAGAACCAAAGTTCTAGTTCTGGATTCGATATAAGACGACCTACTATTTCCTCATTCATTTCCATCCAATCAAAGAAGGATCTTTTTTTTTTGAATCGGTTGATTTTTGGATTTTGATAAATTGGTAAATAAAAAGGACCCCTCTTCATTTTTTTATTCTTATTCTTGGTGCCGCTATTGGCCCAGTAATGAATCTCGACCTTATTATTTCTAAGGCAAAAATCAATCATTTTCCACCTACAAAATTTTCTATCTGGAAATTTCTCCTCAGCCATAATATAATTTTCTCCTAGATAATTATAAATAGGTAGTCCGTCTGGCATATAAAAAAATTTGCGTTTATCTATCTTGTAATTATCAAAAATCTCTTCTTTACTATTTATTTGTAATGGTGATCTATAAATATATGAGTCTTTCTTCTCTTCATAATTAATAGATTTATATGAGAAAAAATCATGTCTATGATGTTTTTTAAAATTAGATGATTTTTGATATTCTTGATTCAGTAATGAATCAGGTTCGAAATCATTTTGTTTTTCATCATGAATTAATCTTTCTTTTTCATATGAGTCCCATTTTTTAAAATCGTTTTTTTGAGTCATACAGTGTCGATTGACTTTATTTCGCCATTTTTCTGGTACTAATTTAAGCCAGCTAATCTGAGATAAATCATATTGATAATGCCCCCTTAACCAGTTTTTCCATTGATTCCTTTCAGAATACCAAAAGTCTTTATGTCTCAATCCAGAATGAAATATTCCCTCTTTCCGAAAAAAATCCTTTATTTCATTTTTAATAAAAAGAGATGTTCCATGATATTGAAGGATAGACTTGAATTTATAGAAGTTAATAACTCGAGTTTGCGATATTTTATAAAATACATATGCTTGCGAGAAGGAGGATGAGTTACAAAAAGTTGTTGAATTATTATTTTGAATATTATCAAGGGAATTTTTTTTAGTTAAAATAAAGTGCAATTTTTTTGTATTTCTTTTCTTAATTCTTTTTTCATTTTCTTTCTTATTGGAAATGGATTTCTCGATCATTTTTTTTCTTGATTCAATAAAAAGTTGTGCATTGGTTCTTGCAATATTAATGATACATAGAAAAAAATCTATGTATATTTTTTCCATGAAAAATTTGATAAAAAAAAAAAATTTACGGATTAATCGAGTATTTCTTCTTTTTAATATTTGACAAAATATTTTTAATGATTTTAATATTTTATTATGAGAACTTTTTTTATTATAATTAATATTTTTTTCTTGAGTTAGAAATCCATTTTTCTTCTCATTTAGAATTCTTTCTAGTTTATTGTTGATTGTACTTGTTCTCTCAGTCAGATCTTTCATTTTTTTTTCTGTCAGTGAAAAATTTGTCCATTCTGTAGATCGAATTTGAATAGGTGATTCACGAATCATCTGATTATTCATTATAGAATCGTCGGTTTTAGTTTCACCCA